GCCCGTTTAGAATGTATTCGGTTAGAATAATGATAAAGAAAACGGAAGGGAGAAAATAATTTATAAAAAAGGGGGGATGGATTCCTAAAAAAATGAATTGATTCTCGAATCCAATTGAATCTAATGGTTTACGTTATGGAAGAAAGACATGTATATGTGATATTAGATATTGACTAGTTATCTATGAACTAAAGATATATTTCATTTTCCCTACTACTGTGTGAGTTCAAATAGAAGTCCTTTCATATCGTTGTGGCTATGAATTGGCTGAATAAAGAGATGAAATCAAGATAAAGATGAAATAATTGAAGTAAGAGTTCGGAAGCAAGAAATGGAAGAACGAAAGTTCTATGAATTCACAAAAACTCTGTAGATAGAAACGAAAAAAGAGATATCGAAGTAGTTCGGATGATTCAATAATATTCTTACTTAACTAAAATTCAAAGTTCTTAGTTACTTCGACTGGATGAATCCTATCGATGGAATAATTAAGTCATAATTCATTGGCTGATTGTATCATTAACTATTTCTTTTTGTTGGTACGAGGAACTTATCATGAATCCACTGATTTCTGCTGCTTCCGTTATTGCTGCTGGATTGGCTGTAGGGCTTGCTTCTATTGGACCTGGGGTTGGTCAAGGGACTGCTGCGGGTCAAGCAGTAGAGGGTATCGCGAGACAGCCCGAGGCAGAGGGAAAAATACGAGGTACTCTATTGCTTAGTCTAGCTTTTATGGAAGCTTTAACGATTTATGGGTTGGTTGTAGCATTAGCACTTTTATTTGCGAATCCTTTTGTTTAATTGTTTAATCTTAGAAAAAACACATATTTTTCCTATTTTTATTGCCTTGGACTTGTCGTTTGCTTTTTCAAATTAGATCAAGATTTCCCTCCTACAAGTCCTTATTCGTTGAGAAAATAACCTACGGGAAGGGCTGATTTGCAGATGAGGAATTAGCATACTAACTCTCTTTCATCCTTCCCGTTCGTAGTCAAGGGAAACTCTTTTTATGAGGTGTTGCAACAATCAAGGAGTAGTTCATACTTTATAACTATAACTCGAATATTTTTTGACTCGATTTCAAAAAATAAATAAGAGGGGCAAAATAAAATGATAGAAAAAGAACTCTGTTCGATTTTTTAGTCAAGAGGAGATTAGGAGATTATATGAAAAATGTAACCGATTCTTTCGTTTCTTTGGGCCGCTGGTCATCTGCCGGGAGTTTCGGATTTAATACCGATATTTTAGCAACAAATCCAATAAATCTAAGTGTAGTGATTGGTGTATTGATCTTTTTTGGAAAGGGAGTGTGTGTGAGTTGTTTATTTCAAGAATAGGCTGGATCCAATCAGCTGTACCTTTTTCTGTTATAACTATAACTAGGAAAGAAAGGTGCATGATCTCGCGAATTACTTCTTAAGAAATTATATGTAAGAACCACAGCATTTCGTGATTAATTGGCAAATCCACTTTGATTCTCTAGCAACCAATAATGTAGGGCTGTTAAGATGGTTAAAGCAAACCGTTTGAAGTCTAGGCGCAGCGCGGTACTCTTTCTACCACTATGGTAATATAGAGATAATTTTAAAATGACTATTTTATCGATATAGAACACTCATCTCGATAAAATGATTTGAACCACTTATTCTAAAAAATTCTAAAAAAGGGCATTTTCCCTCTTTTAGCCAATGCGGAATCGACGACCTATGCCTTAATGTATAAGTAAGAAAATTTTTTTGGATTTGAACTGAAGAAAAAAAAAAGAAACAACTTTGCTGACAATTACATATTTTTTTTTTTATTTTGTCAGAAGAGTCCTCCAAGTATTTTGGTTTTGCATTAGATTCGTTTTTTTTTTTCATTTTTTTTTCGACTTTGAATAAAGAAGAGAGGATAGGCTCATTACATTCATAAAAAAAGCTATGAGAATTTACCCTAAGTAATTGAGTAATTGAGCGTGAGAGCCAAATGAATCGAAAGATTCATGTTTGGTTCGGGAAGAGATTATGGAAGTTTTAATTTTAAAATGAACGGAAAGATAATCTACTTTCATTAAGTGATTTATTAGATAATCGAAAACAGAGGATATTGAATACTATTCGAAATTCAGAAGAACTGCGTGGAGGGGCCATTGAACAGCTGGAAAAAGCCAAAGCCCGCTTACGGAAAGTTGAAATCGAAGCAGATCAGTTTCGGGTGAATGGATACTCTGAGATAGAACGAGAAAAATTGAATTTGGTTAATTCAACTTATAAGACTTTGGAACAATTAGAAAATTACAAAAATGAAACGATTCAGTTTGAACAGCAAAGGGCGATTAATCAAGTCCGACAACGGGTTTTCCAACAAGCCTTACAAGGAGCTCTAGGAACTCTGAATAGTTGTTTGAACAACGAGTTACACTTACGTACCATTAGTGCCAATCTTGGCATGTTGGGAGCGATGAAAGAAATAACCGATTAGTCTTTCTACTTTTCTACTACAAGAAGGCATTATTTTT